TCTCTTTCTAGTTGTTCTGGAACAATTAGGAGATTCTCTGGAAGAAATACGGGGTTCTGCTTCTGGTGGCAACATGCTATTGGGTGGTGGTCCCGCTTATGGGGTCAAATCAATCCGTTCTAAGAAGAAATATTGGAAGATCAATCTCATCGATCTCATACCAAATCCCATCAATCGAATCATTTTTTCGAGAAATACGAGACATCTAAGTCGTACAAGTAAAGAGATCTATTCATTGATAAGAAAAAGAAAAAACGTGAACGGTGATTGGATTGATGAGAAAATAGAATTCTGGGTCGCGAACAGTGATTCGATTGATGATGAAGAAAGAGAATTCTTGGTTCAGTTCTCCACCTTAACGACAGAAAAAAGGATTGATCAAATCCTATTGAGTCTGACTCATAGTGATCATTTAACAAAGAATGACTCTGGTTATCAAATGATTGAACAACCGGGATCAATTTCCTTACGATACTTAGTTGACATTCATCAAAAGGATCTAATGAATTATGAGTTCAATAGATCCTGTTTAGCAGAAAGACGGATATTCCTTGCTCATTATCAGACAATCACTTATTCACAAACCTCGTGTGGGGCTGATAGTTTTCATTCCCCTTCCCCATCTCCTCATGGAAAACCCTTTTCGCTCCGCTTAGCCCTATCCCCTTCTAGAGGTATTTTAGTGATAGGTTCTATAGGAACTGGACGATCCTGTTTGGTCAAATACCTAGCGACAAACTCCTATGTTCCTTTCATTACGGTATTTCCGAACAAGTTCCTGGATGACAAGCCTAAAGGTTATCTTCTTGATGATATCGATATTGATGATAGTGACGATATTGATGATAGTGATGATGACCTTGATATTGATACGGAGCTGCTAACTATGACGAATGTGCTAACTATGTATATGACGCCGAAAATAGACCGATTTGATATAACCCTTCAATTCGAATTAGCAAAAGCAATGTCTCCTTGCATAATATGGATTCCAAACATTCATGATCTGCATGTGAATGAGTCGAATTACTTATCCCTCGGTCTATTAGAGAACTATCTCTCCAGGGATTGTGAAAGATGTTCCACTGGAAAGATTCTTGTTATTGCTTCGACTCATATTCCCCAAAAAGTGGATCCCGCTCTAATAGCTCCGAATAAATTCAATACATGCATTAAGATACGAAGGCTTCTTCTTCCACAACAACGAAAGCACTTTTTCATTCTTTCATATACTAGGGGATTTCACTTGGAAAAGAAGATGTTCCATACTAACGGATTCGGGTCCATAACCATGGGTTCCAATGCGCGAGATCTTGTAGCACTTATCAATGAGGCCCTATCAATTAGTATTACACAGAAGAAATCCATTATAGAAACTAATACAATTAGATCAGCTCTTCATAGAAAAACTTGGGATTTTCGATCCCAGATAAGATCGGTTCAGGATCATGGGATCCTTTTCTATCAGATAGGAAAGGCTGTTACACAAAATGTACTTCTAAGTAATTGCCCCATAGATCCTATATCTATCTATATGAAGAAGAAATCATGTAAGGTAGAGGATTCTTATTTGTACAAATGGTACTTCGAACTTGGAACGAGCATGAAGAAATTCACGATACTTCTTTATCTTTTGAGTTGTTCTGCCGGATCGGTCGCTCAAGATCTTTGGTCTTCATCCAGACACGATGAAAAAAATTGGATCACTTCTTATGGATTCGTTGAGAATGATTCTGATCTAGTTCATGGCCTATTACTATTATTACTATTAGAAGTAGAAGGCGCTCTGGCTCTGGCGGGATCCTCACGGACAGAAAAATATTGCAGTCAGTTTGATAATAATCGAGTGACATTACTTCTTCGGTCCGAACCAAGGAATCAGTTAGATATGATGCAAAATGGATCTTGTTCTATCGTTGATCAGGGATTTCTATATGAAAAATACGAATCGGAGTTTGAAGAAGGGGAAGGGGTCCTCGATCCGCAACAGATAGAGGAGGATTTATTCAATCACATAGTTTGGGCTCCTAGAATATGGCGCCTTTGTGGCAATCTATTTGATTGTATCAAAAGGCCCACTGAATTGGGATTTCCCTATTTGACTGGGTCATTTCGGGGCAAATGGATCATTTATCATAAAGAGGATGAGCTTCAAGAGAATGATTCGGAGTTCTTGCAGAGTGGAACCATGCAGTACCAGACACGAGATAGATCTTCCAAAGAACAGGGCTTTTTTCGACCAAGCCAATTCATTTGGGACCCTGCGGATCCATTCTTTTCCCTATTCAAAGATCAGCCCTCTGTCTCTGTGTTTTCACGTCGAGAATTCTTTGCAGATGAAGAGATGTCAAAGGGGCTTATTGCTTCCCAAACAAATCCTCCTACATCTATATATAAACGCTGGTTCATCAAGAATACGCAAGAAAAGCACTTCGAATTGTTGATTCATCGCCAGAGATGGTTTAGAACCAATAGTTCATTATCTAATGGATCTTTCCGT